CATAATCTATATTGGATTTCCTAATTTCTTAATAGAGGGCCAAACAGGAAGCATCGAAGAATTACAGGTAAATATACAAAAAAAATTGCATTCTGTGAACCGGAGACTCAATATTGCTATTACAAAAGTGGAAAAACCCTATGGGCAACCTAATATTCTTGCGGAATATATAGCTTTACAATTAAAAAATAGAGTTTCATTCCGAAAGGCAATGAAAAAAGCTATTGAATTAGCTGAACAAACAGATACAAAAGGAATTCAAGTGCAAATTGCAGGGCGGATCAACGGAAAAGAAATTGCACGTGTCGAATGGATCAGAGAGGGGAGAGTTCCCTTACAAACAATTCGCGCTAAAATTGATCATTGTTCCTATACAATTCGAACTATTTATGGAGTATTAGGCATCAAAATTTGGATATTTTGGGAGGAGCAATAATAGACTTTTATTTGTCTTTCCTTTCTATTCAGTGATAGAACAAAAAATCACAAACTTGTTCATTCTTTTTCCATTAAATTAAAAAAAAATGAGCAATTCCAATTCTATAAGGTTGAATAAAAATTCGATTGACCATTTGTTAGAATTGCTATGCTTAGTGTGTGACTCGTTAATTTTTCTTTAGAGTTAAGAGTTGGGATTAAAAAAAAAGACTGACCCCTACTTAAACTTAATTAAGTTACTTAAACTTAACTTAATAAGTATAATAAAAAAATTAATAACTAACTTATTGCTTCGTAATATCAATATCCCAAGAAACAGTCACTATATGAGATGAGTGGATCAATCATATAGTTGCAGCAACTGCAACTAAAATTTTTTCTATAAAATAAAAAATATTATTTATGGAAATAATCTTATTTATGGTTTATGGGTTGGGTTGTGAAGCAAAAATAAAGAGATGTAGATAAATGGAAGGATGAGAGAAAGAAAGAACAAAAATATCAATGATATATGATTCCAATATGTATGGTCTATGAATTACCTCATAAAAGGCAATGTAATAAAGCATCAAAACTGAATAAATAATAAATATAAAATAATAATAAAATAAAGTGATATGAATAATAAAGAGCCTCGAGTTAATAAAAACTAAGTAGATTGACTCGAGAAGATAAATTTTTTTGGGGAGCTCCATTGCAGAGTTCAGACTTAACCATTAATAGAGAAGCTATAGGAACGATGAAACCTGTGACTGCATAGGATTCTACTGAAAACAAATCCGAATAATTCATTGGGTGGGATGGCGGAACGAACCGAGAAAAAATGAATTTATTTCGAGAAGTCATGGATTGACCTAGAAATAACAAAAAGCAAAGAGTAAATATTCGCCCGCGAAACTTTAGATTACATTACAATATTTTGGCATCATTTGAGAAGGGTCAAAATAAGGATCATTATAAAAAAAACATTATAAACATTATCTATAATCCATAAATATGCATAATAGAAACATTCTATCTGTATATCCCGTACATACATCTTCCTATATAACAAATTCAATATTGATAAATGTCTTATTGGATTATTTTTTCCATGTGTATCTGTAATATGTCATATTAGCGAATCTTTTCATTCGCGAGGAGCTGGATGAAAGAAAACTTTCGTGTCCAGTTCTGCAGTAGAGATCGAATTAAGAAATGACCATCAACTATAACCCCAAAAGAACCAGATTTCGTAAACAACATAGAGGAAGAATGAAGGGAATATCTTGTCGCGGCAATCATATTTGTTTCGGCAGATACGCTCTTAAAGCACTCGAACCCACTTGGATCACAGCTAGACAAATAGAAGCAGGGCGAAGAGCAATGACACGATATGTGCGTCGTGGTGGAAAAATATGGGTACGCATATTTCCCGACAAACCTGTTACAGTAAGACCCGCAGAAACACGTATGGGTTCGGGGAAGGGATCCCCCGAATATTGGGTATCCGTTGTTAAACCAGATCGAATACTTTATGAAATGGGTGGAGTATCTGAAACTGTAGCCAGAGCAGCTATTTCACTAGCTGCGTCCAAAATGCCTATACGAACTAAATTTGTCAGGATGGAGATGTAGAACTAAATGGTATATTGAGAATGAAAAAACAACTGCAAGTTTATTTATTTCTGGACAGAAAATATTTCTTTTTTTCTTTCCTTCATCCTTTCCATTAAAATAACAGATTCCAATAAAATGATATGATTCAACCTCAAACCCTTTTGAATGTAGCGGATAACAGCGGAGCCCGAAAATTGATGTGTATTCGAATCATAGGAGCTGGTAATTATAGATATGCTCATATTGGTGACGTTATTGTTGCTGTAATTAAAGAAGCAGTGCCAAATATGCCACTAGAAAGATCAGAAGTAATTAGAGCTGTAATTGTACGTACTTGTAAAGAACTCAAACGTGACAACGGTATCATAATACGATATGATGACAATGCTGCGGTTGTCATTGATCAAGAAGGAAATCCAAAAGGAACTCGGGTTTTTGGTGCGATCGCTCGGGAATTGAGACAGTTGAATTTTACTAAAATAGTTTCATTGGCTCCCGAGGTATTATAAATAATACTAAACGAGACTATGATATATCAGAACATCTAAAATAGATCAAATTTAGTGGAGTAGTAGATGGTGTCTCACGCATATACTTTTTTTATAATATTAAAAATTAAACAAAATAAAAAAAAAAAAAAAATGAAAGAAAATAAAACAAACAAGAGAACATGTTAATTATATCAAAATTAGAAGGCACCAATAATTATAGTTCGCCATGGGTAGGGACACTATTTCCAATATAATAACTTCTATAAGAAATGCTGCCATGGATAAAAAAGGAACGATTCGAATAGCATCTACTAATATTACCGAAAATATTGTGAAAATACTTCTACGAGAAGGTTTTATTGAAAACGTTCGGAAACATCAAGAAGGTAACAAAAATTTCTTGGTTTTAACTCTGCGACATAAAAAGACTAGGAAAAGAATACATAGAACTATTTTAAAGAGAATTATTTTAAAGCGTATCAGCCGACCTGGTTTACGAATTTATTCCAACTACCAACAAATTCCTAAGATTTTAGGTGGAATAGGAATTGTAATTCTTTCCACTTCTCAAGGTATAATGACGGATCGAGAAGCTCGACGAAAAAAAATTGGAGGCGAACTTTTGTTATATATATGGTGATCCTCCTCCTCCGGTATCCTAATTTTATCTCTAACTTCCTATTTTATAGAGAAGAAAAGTGAATTATAGAACTTTTCCTCCATTAGTTGATACTTCAAGGAGCTTACCTGGAATGAAAGAACAAAAATTGATTCATGAAGGTTTAATTACTGAATCACTTCCCAACGGTATGTTCCGGGTCCGCTTAGATAATGAAGATGTAATTCTAGGTTATATTTCGGGAAGGATCCGCCGTAGTTTTATACGGATACTACCGGGGGATAGAGTCAAAATTGAAGTAAGTCGTTATGATTCAACCAGGGGACGTATAATTTATAGACTTCGAAACAAAGATTCGAACGATTAGATAATTTTTTAAGCATTCCTTTTATTTTCATGACGATACAATTAAAAAAATGCAAGAGACTTATTTTCTTCCAAGGAATAGATTCAACATTAAGGTAAGGAATAATAAATATGAAAATAAGGGCTTCCGTTCGTAAAATTTGTGAAAAATGCCGACTGATCCGTCGGCGCGGACGAATTATAGTGATTTGTTCCAATCCGAGACATAAACAGAGACAAGGATAACCCTTTCAAAAAAACTTTTTAAAATAAAGGAAGAACAAAAGGGGGATTTCTTTTAACATGAAATGGATATTTCCGTATCTTTTCTTTCTGTATATTTCTGACTCATAGTTATGAGATGATAAAATATGACAAAAGCTATACCAAGAATTGGTTTACGTAGGAATGGGCGTATTGGTTCACGTAAGAATGGACGTAGAATACCAAAAGGAATTATTCATGTTCAAGCAAGTTTGAACAATACTATTGTAACTATTACAGATGTACGAGGTCGAGTGGTTTCTTGGGCCTCCGCTGGTACTTCTGGATTCAAAGGCCCAAGAAGAGGGACACCCTACGCTGCTCAAGCAGCAGCAGTAAATGCTATTCGTACTGTAGTTGATCAGGGTATGCAACGAGCAGGAGTTATGATAAAGGGTCCTGGACTTGGAAGAGACGCAGCATTACGAGCCATTTGTAGAAGTGGTATACGACTAAGTTTCGTACGTGATGTAACACCTATGCCACATAATGGATGTCGACCTCCTAAAAAAAGACGTGTGTAGAAATAATAAAAAAGGATTTCAAGAGAAATAAATGATTCAATGATCTGATCTAATAATAGTATTATTATAGTATGGTTCGAGAGGAAGTAGTAGGATCCACTCGAACACTGCAGTGGAGGTGTGTTGAATCAAGAAGAGATAGTAATCGTCTTTATTATGGTCGTTTCATTCTGTGCCCACTTATGAAAGGTCAAGCCGATACCATGGGTATTGCCATACGAAGGGCTTTACTTGGAGAAATAGAAGGAACATGTATCACATGTGCAAAATCTGAGAAGGTGCCACATGAATATTCTACGATAGTAGGTATTGAAGAATCGGTACATGAAATTTTATTAAATTTGAAAGAAATTGTATTGAGAAGTAATATACATGGAGTTCGAGACGCATACATTTGCGTCAAGGGCCCTAAATACGTAACCGCTCAAGATATCATCTCACCATCTTCCGTGGAAATAGTTGACACAACACAACATATAGCTAATCTGACGGAACCAATTGATTTGTGTATTGGATTACAAATAAGGAGAGATCGCGGATATTGTACAAAACCAACAATTAACTATCAAGATGGAAGTTATCCTATAGATGCTGTATCTATGCCTGTTCGAAATGCGAATCATAGTATTCATTCTTATGGGAATGGGAAGGAAAAAGAAGAGATACTCTTTCTAGAAATATGGACAAATGGAAGTTTAACTCCTAAGGAAGCACTTTATG